AGATATTGATCGTAAATAAGAAGACTGTTTACGAAGAAACAGAAATAGATATTCGCATTCATAAACATAAGAATTATGTAGGAACCAAAATAATCTTTTCTTTTTTTTTGAAAAGACATAAAGGGATTCCTTTGAAGTAATGAGACTATTCAAATTATGATATTCGTGAAAAAACAATCGCAAGAAATGCAAAGAAGGAACATCTTTGATCCAACATTGAAGAATTTGAACCAAGATTTCCAGATGGATGGGATGGGGTATTAGTAGATCTAACACATAATTTAAATGCGATAATTTATCCTCTAAAAAGGGAAATATTGAATGAATAGATCGTAAATTCTGAGATTTTGGTATTCTTTTATCTTCAAGGGAAGGTACTAATCGAAACGATAATGGAATTTCCAGAATGACTCCAAAACCTTCTGATACCATTTGATAAGAAAAATGAGAAGAAAAAGAATTCTTGTGCCCCCAAAATGAATTTTGGTTAGGATCATTCACCGAAGAAATCAAAGATTTCTGTTGATACATTCGAGTAATTAAACGTTTCACAAGTACTAAACTAGATTTATTGTCATAACCTAGAATTTCCACAGGTTCGTAAAAAATCAAACTATTGAAGCTATGATAATGAGCAAGTGAGTAAATATACTCCTGAAGGAGTAGCGGATATAGGAAGTTTTGTTCCCGAAATCTATCTTTTTTCAATCTCAATATCCTTGTAATTCTGCCATTTAAATACATTTCTAATGTAACCAAAAAAGAGAGGCACTTATTGTGTTATGAAATGATACATAGTGCAATATGGTCATAACGGCGTATTTTTATGCTGTATGTAGTATATTTTTTATCTTATACTAATTTTTCTCTTATACTAAATTATACTAAAAGAGTATTTAGTATAAAAAAGTCTAACTTATAACTAGAATAATAGAATTAAGAATATTATTCTTCTCTTCTATTATTCTAAGAAATAAATTAGAATAATAGAGTCTAGTATTAATTATTACTATATAAATTATTACTATATACTATGCACTGTTTATACTTTTACTTTAAAAAATATATATTACTTTAAATAATATATAAAATAATATATACTTTTCTATACTTTTATACTGTACTGTGATGTAAAAAACATAATGATAATTTAAGAAGTAAAAGATTATAGAAAAGTAATAACAAATAAAGAATATATACCCCGGAGACAGAGAGCCCAATCTACAGATCTTTTTCCTTTCCCTTTCTATCCAATTTGGTTTTCTTTTCCTTGTTAATATAACTAGAATAACAATAAAAGAAATAAATAAAATAACAATAATAAAAAGGGGTAAAAATCTTTTATTTTCGCAACCCAATCACTCTTTTGATTTTGGAAAAAATTCTTTTTTTATCACTATACTATTTCTTCTACACATCTGTCTCCAATCCACAATAAAGAATAATTAGGATTAAAAAAAAAGAATCAATGGTCCATTCACAATTCACAAGAGAACCTTTTCCCACATCAGGCACTAATTTATTTTTAACGTATAATTAGTAATTCGATCGGGTAATCATTCAAATTAAGAAAGGAAGCTCGTTGCTTTTTTGTCTTACTCAAATTGGAGCCATAAGGCTCTATCCATTTATTCACTAGACCCAAAATACTTTACTTAACTTAAATTTTTATAAAAAGAAAAATTATCGTTCTATTTATATTATGAGTACTAGAAATCTTCTTTTTCTATGATTATATTATTCTTTTTTATTTATATTTTTCTATTCTTTTTACGACATGCTTTTTTTTCCATTCATTACCTTTCAGGATCAGTCGCGGTATTATAAACTCTACCAATAGTCTAGACGAATTATTTCATCCAAATGTGTAAAATATCATAGTCGCAATTAAAAGCCGAGTACTCTACCATTGAGTTAGCAACCCGAATCAATAGAAAGTGTAGGTATGATCGAAATAAAAAAATCCAACAAACTCATCCATTTTCCTAAAGTGAAGGAAAGATCCAATAAGGGAGGGAATAGGGATAAAAAGATTTATTTATATACGATCAAATTATATTTGTTTGAGACACCATTGTCAATATGAATGGACTTTTTAGAAAACAAATTTCAATAAATTCTATATAAATTTGTGTTGGATTAGCACAACATAAAGAATAAATAATAACTTTGAGCGGAAAAAAATAAGGAATAAGGTAGAGATAGAAAAAATAGCGGCTTTCTTTAATCAAAACTTTAATCAAAAAAATAAAGGTACAATACAAATACAAGATCCAAGAAGAAAGATTACCCCCCTTGTTGGGGGGTTCCACAAAAAGAAGCAAGAAAAAAAATACGAATAAGAAAAATAAGAATAAAATAAGTATGAATAGAACAAAAAAATAAGAAACTTTGAATAAAGAATTACACAAAGATAGATATTAGTTAACCTATCTTTTTTTTATTCATGATTCTTGTTTTTACTTTCTTTTTTATCAAAAGAAACTCGAAATTATTTAAATAATTCTGCCTTCCTTAAAATATCATAAACAGTTCCTGTGGGTTTAGCACCTTTTTCAAGGAAATATAAAATAGCAGGAACATTTGAATAAGTTTGATTCTTTATCGGATCATAAAAACCCACTTTTCGAATATCTCTTCCTTCTCTTCGGGATCGAGCATCAATTGCAACGATTCGATAGATGGCTCATTGGGATAGATGTATATAAAAAAAGCCCCCCTAGAAACGTATAGGAGGTTTTCTCCTCATACGGCTCAAGAAAAAATGATTCTAATTTATCTAATTTCTATTTATCTATATATATATAGATAGAAATAGAAATGGATCAATAAAGAATTAGACTGTAATTTGAGCCTTTTTTCCTTCTTTACAGAAAAATAAATTTCATTCGTACTCCTAACTCAAGTTGGGTAGTTTTGAAAGAATTCGAAAGGAAATCCTTATAATTTCTTGAGCTGTCTCTAACCTTTTTTTTGTCTCCTTTCGGATCTATTTTTTTTTACTCATTCTGATCCAAATTGAGACAAGTGAAAATAGTGTTTCCTTGTTCCGGAATTTGTTGTCTTTGCTTTGCGCTTTGTGAAATCATTAGGTTTAGACATTACTTCGATGATCCTTACTCCTTTTCAAAAAGGCAGCAACATACCTTTTGTTTTTTGTTCTTTCTATGGAAAAGTGAAAAATCATAGGAAAATTTTATTCCTTTGTGATACACTCTTTATCAAAACAGTTTGAAATTTTTGAAAAATTTGATTTTTTTTCATTTCAAATTTGTTCAAAATTGAACCTCTCCTTTTATCTATATTGATGATATATTTACAAAGTTGGTCTAACGTATTGATTGTCACTAACCCTAGATTATTCCCCCGATAAATGAATCAATCATTTTTGCTCGAGCTCCATAATATGCTATACCTTTATATACCATTAGTATATTCTTTATTTAACAACCCAAGACAAATTAAATTAAGTTCCTAGCATAACAAACTATGTCGAGAAAAGAGCATCTTCATTCGTATAGAAAATGGTGGATGTAAAAATCCACAGCCAATCATGTCCTTCAAGTCGCACGTTGCTTTCTACCACATCGTTTCAAACGAAGTTTTACCATAACATCCCTCTAATTTTCTTTTAAATTGGAACCGTATGCAATTGATTCAATATGGAATAATGAAATGAATAGTCATTGGTTGAATCGATACATAATAATCCACACTTAAAAATAAGTGTTTATCCGGAAAAGATTTCACTTCAAATTATCCGATATTTTCTCATATGAATAATATTCACATGAAAAAAACAAATCAGTTTTAAGCAAACTTATTTACATCTTCAACAGATCTTTCGGAATTGTCCATCATAAAAGATCCCTCTTTTTCTTTTCAAAAAAAAAAAAGAAAATAGAAACCTCAAAAAAAACCTTTTACTTTACTTTCATTCAACTGAAAAAGAAATCCCCATGAATGGATAAAAGTTTTTAGCCACTTTCACTAAAAACTATACTAACTAATAACTATAGTAAACTAAATATTTCATTGAAATATTCATAAATATTCAATGATAGAATCAATTATATATTAATAATATAATCTTAAATAAATTAAATAATAAGATAATATTAATAAGAAAAAAATATATATAATAATATATTCTTATGTAAAAATTATGTATTTATCTATTAATATATTCTAATATCTAATATGAATATTTTTTAGTTATGAAATATGATTTTATGATTCTAATATTATGAATTATTATGAATCACTTAATATTTACCATCTCCAATTGAATCTTATTTTCATTTCATTTAAATAAGAGAGATAGTTTGAGAATAAAGTTTCTTTGTTTTCATTATTATGGAGTAGAATAAGTCTCGTGTAAGGTAAGATCAAAGAGAAAATCAGAATCCTCGGATTCTGATCTTTTCACATCCATCTCCATCATATAAAACAAAGAATCGTTAACGAAAATAATCACGAATATTTAAGAATAAAATACTTTAGTAAAAAAGTAAAAAAAAAAGATATGATTCTAAGAATCATTCTTAGAATTCAGATTGGATAATATTGTATCCAACATTAAACAGAAAATTGTTGAATAAAATTTTCAATTTCAATAGAGAAGAATCTTTCGTTTCTGATACAAACGATCTGGGACGGAAGGATTCGAACCTCCGAGTAACGGGACCAAAACCCATTGCCTTACCGCTTGGCCACGCCCCATTTTGATTTGGTCTAAGAAAAACTAAGCTAAATATTGGTTATTCGTCAATAACCAACCAAAAGAAATATAGGACATGTTGTCGCTGGGATTCAACACATATAGATATAGAATCAAAAAGATTAATTGATCATTACTTAGAATTCAATTAAGATATTGTATGAAAATACAATTCCTTGTATTCTTATTTGATTGGAGAATGTAAGGAAGGATTGGAGAAGTCAAAGAAAAAGAAGAATTTCTTTTATCTGCCTTTTTATTTGAAAATTTACCTCAGAAAAACAACTCAATCCAATCTGATAATTTATTATCATTTCAATCTCATTTTAATCTTTAAGAACAAGAAAAGAATATTTGTTATGTTTAATATCTTTAGTTTAATCTGTATCTGTCTTAATTCTACTCTTAGTAGTTTTTTCTTCGCCAAATTGCCCGAGGCTTATGCCTTTTTCAATCCAATCGTAGACGTTATGCCGATTATACCTTTACTATTTTTTCTCTTAGCCTTTGTTTGGCAAGCTGCTGTAAGTTTTCGATAAAAATGAAATCTCTATTCAATTCATAAAGTCTTCGATTAAAAAAAAAAAAGAAGATAAGAAATAAGATTCAGATAAGTCTGGACATTAGGAACCCTCGATTCAAAAAGTGAAATTCTGATTATTTTATTTTATATTGAGATTTCATTTGAATAAGGGAAGGGGGCAATGATCTTTATCTTTAATCAGATAATCAGCTTATTTCTTCTTTTGTTATGACCTTTTCTTTATAAGATCCCATACAATACCTAATTCTAGATATGGATATGACAAGAGATTTTTGGTAACGAAAAAATACGAATCTTATTACATTAGAATATTACATTCTAATGAAATTCGTGAAAATCAATTTCAAAAAAACTTACTTTTTTTTCATCTTTAAAGCGTCATATCAAAATAGTATAGTATATAGTGTGTGTCGTAAAATAGGTGATCTATTTCCTTAAAAAAAATGATCTTATCTTGGAGATTTGTAATGCTTACTCTTAAACTATTCGTTTACACAGTAGTAATATTCTTTGTTTCTCTCTTCATCTTCGGATTCTTATCTAATGATCCGGGGCGTAATCCTGGGCGTGAAGAATAAAAAAAGATATGAGATTCATTTTTACTTTTTATTTTCTTTTTTAATAGGTATTTCATAGGCAAATGTAGAAAGAAATAGAATAGATGCTAGATAAAGAGAAAAGATTCATAAAAGAAAATAATCGAAATTTATTCCGATTCTAAAATCTCAAGTTATCAGGGGGGTCGGAGAGAGAGGGATTCGAACCCTCGGTACGAATAATTCGTACAACAGATTAGCAATCCGACGCTTTAATCCACTCAGCCATCTCTCCCCATTTCAAATTAGAAATTTCTTATGTGATTTCACACGTGAAGTGAAGATTTAAAACAATTTTTATTTTACTTAAATGATTCGAAACAAATTTATCCAATAGAAAGAATACCTTACTTCTTTTCTTTTGTACAAAAGGTTCATTTACCTGGCCTGGTTAAGTATAAGTACTGGCCGGGCCAGTACTTCTTTTGTTCCAACAAATAAAAATTGTTTGTTATTGAAACAAGAAGAGTAATTTTCATTGCCATTTTTAATTATTCTAAATTCTATAAGATTTTAATAGATAGATTATCTTCTAAATCCTTTAAGAAATTATATAGAAATTATATATATAATTCTATATATCTATATTAATATACTATATATATATATAGAAATATGATTCTTATGATATATTCTATATTGAAATATTCAATATTAGATATTTTATATTTATTCTTAGTATATTATAAGTAATTTATAGTAAATTAGAGTATAAATTAGACTATTTAGTCTTAAGTCTTAATAGTAAAAGTGTTATGTTATATTATGTTATAGTAATATCATGTTATAGTAATATCTAATAATATAGTATATATAGTATAATAGTAATATACTACTAATACTACTAATATTTTTCGTCTTTATTTTATTATTCTTAAGTATAAAATTCGAAAATTCATTAATGAAAAACGAATTTCATTAGAAATGAAAGTTGAAGTTCAGTATTCTATTAATCTGAATAATTCACTTAAGCGGTTCAAGTGAAGGGAGGTTTCAAAGAAAAAATACTTAAAACTTTACTATTTAAATTATACTAAACTTTTTACTATTCACCTACTTTTTTTTTCATTTCATTTCAAGTTTTCAATCCCGCGCGCAGCGGAACAAAATACGTGTTAATGCTGTAAATTTCATAATTCTGATGCTATCTTGACTGCGTCTGATTACTTTGGTTGGACAAATAGTCCATTCAGATCCAATAATGAATATGTAGCGGGTATAGTTTAGTGGTAAAAGTGTGATTCGTTCTATTAACAACTTAAATAGTTAAGGGGTCTTTCCATTTTTTTTTCATGTTTCATATTCCGATCAAAAACTTTATTTCTTAAAAAGATTTAATCCTTTACCCCTCAATAGGACATTTGAGGAAATAATATACATTCTCACGATTTCTATCCAAAAGGCAATCAGAATTTTAATAAATAATTTGGATTATGGAGTCGAGAAGCATAATTTTTTTGATTGGTTCAATTATTCCAATTGAATGAGTATGAATAAAGGATCTATGGATGATAGTACAAAACTTTCAATCGTAACTAAATCTTCAATTTTTGCGCTGAAAAAGGGGGAGATTGAAGCCAAATAGCTATAAAATGATGGTTTTGGTTTACTAGAACCCTCGGCTTTTTGTTTAAGCTCGG